GAGATTGCCAATGATCATCCTTTTTGGAGTGAACTAGAAAGTTCTTTTTATCGGAATTCTAGTTATCTGAATAATGGATCTAAGAGTAAGAATCCCGACCACGATCGTTACATGGATGATACTCAGTATACTTGGAATAATCACATTAATAGTTGCATTGACAGTTATCTTCAGTCCCAAATCTGTATTGATAGTTACATTGTAAGTGGTAGTGACAATTCCAGTAACAATTACATTTCTAGTTCCATTTGTGGTAAAAGTGGAAATAGTAGTCAAAACGAGGATACCAGAACGAGTGATCAAACTATACCAGAAAGTTCTACTAATCTGGGTGTAACTCAACAATACCGGCATTTGTGGGTTCAATGCGAAAATTGTTATGGATTAAATTATAAGAAATTTTTTAAATCAAAAATGCATCTTTGTGAACAATGTGGATATCATTTGAAAATGAGTAGTTCAGATAGAATCGAACTTTTGATCGATCCGGGCACTTGGGAGCCTATGGATGAAGACATGGTCTCTCTGGATCCCATTGAATTTCATTCGGAGGAGGAGCCTTATAAAAATCGTATCGATTCTTATCAAAGAAAGACAGGATTAACCGAGGCTGTTCAAACAGGCAGAGGGCAACTAAACGGTATTACCGTAGCAATTGGGGTTATGGATTTTCAGTTTATGGGGGGTAGTATGGGATCCGTAGTCGGGGAGAAAATTACCCGTTTGATTGAATACGCTACTAAAGAAGTTCTACCTCTTATTATAGTGTGTGCTTCCGGAGGGGCACGCATGCAAGAAGGAAGTTTGAGCTTGATGCAAATGGCTAAAATATCTTCTGCTTTATATGATTATCAATCAAATAAAAAGTTATTCTATGTACCAATTCTTACATCTCCTACTACCGGTGGGGTGACAGCTAGTTTTGGTATGTTGGGGGATATCATTATTGCCGAACCCAATGCCTACATTGCCTTTGCGGGTAAAAGAGTAATTGAACAAACATTGAATAAAACAGTACCCGAGGGTTCACAAGCGGCTGAGTATTTATTCCAGAAGGGCTTATTCGATCTAATCGTACCACGTAATCCTTTAAAAAGCGTTCTGAGTGAGTTATTTCAACTCCACACTTTCTTTCCTTTGAATCAAAATTAGAACATTAAGTTCAATTATTTTGAGCAAATAAGTAATTAGTTTATCGGAATCCAAGTCAAAATTAGACGAATGGGGTTTTCTTTGTTGACATAAGATCTAATTATATAAAGAATCAAAAGTCACAGAAAATCCGCCCCTTTTTCTATATTCCTGATTATTGATCAAGAAATGAAATTCTTATTTTCGTGAAATTAGGCAAATCAAAAAAATCTACTCTTCTCGTCATATATAATGAAAATCTATAAAATATAGAATTTTTTATTTTTCTATATCTTACGATAATCCTATTTTAACTAAGAATCCCTGCTGGATGGGATTCTAACAAACCCTTCAATATATTCAATATTGAATATAAATAATATTGAATATAAATAGAATCTAATTAATTTTTAAGAAACTTTTTTTTTAGTAAATGAAATTCGAAGACAAGAGCAAAAAATGAAGAAAATAATATCTCATCCATATCCTTTCAAATCTTTCATGTAGAAAGATGAAAAACTACATTATATACTCACTTAGATAGATACTTAGATTTATACTTAATACATATTAAGTAATAATAATAATTCCAATTTAGAATTATCAAATTATAATAAGATATCTTTATATATAATAAGATATCTTTATATTATAAATATAAATAATAATAACAGGTACAAATAGTAAATCGAGGTACCCATTCTATGACAACTCTTAACTTTCCCTCTGTTTTGGTGCCTTTAGTAGGCCTAGTATTTCCGGCAATCGCAATGGCTTCTTTATTTCTTCATGTTCAAAAAAACAAGATTGTTTAGAGCCGATGGCACAAAATCTCATCTATTTTTTTTTCAAAACTGACGTTTGTATCATAACACAGATATCCATTTAGCAAAATATGGTATAGTATAAGCGGCTTCCGCCGAAAAACTCTTATGTCTCCATAAAATGCTACATAAAATGCTATAGGGGTCAATGGATTCTAGCTATTTTCAAATAGACCCGAATCGACGGATAGCTGAACTGTAAAGTTGGTCTATCTATTTGGCTATCTTTAGTGAGATCATACGAAGGATATGTTATTAGTTTAGATCTAACGAATTTAATGAATTACTCCTAAAGGGTCACATCAAACTAGTGCTAGTTGATGCGAGTTACTTCGGAAACAAAAGGACTAAAGTCAAATTCATTTGGGGTATTCTCTCAATTCCAAAAAAATCAATTGGATCAAGTATGAGTTGTCGATCAGAACATATATGGATAGAACCTATAACGGGGGCTCGAAAAACAAGTAATTTCTGCTGGGCTGTTATCCTTTTTTTAGGTTCATTAGGATTCTTGTTGGTTGGAACCTTGAGTTATCTTGGTAGAA